CAACGAAAAATAGACACTATGTAACTTTATTGCACTGGAAAAAACTATGTTATGGACCTTTACCCTTTTTTTTGGTCGATTCTCGAGATATTTAGAAGTAAAGGATGAATATTTGTTCTATTCTTTTCAAACAATTCTGTTCGTAGGAACAAATAGAAGCAGATCTATTTTATACCCGATAAGTACCAATACGCAATGGCAATTCAAATGAACGAAGGAATTCATATTTGTTCATCATTCATTCAAAGGATCCATTCATAATAATTTTTCTGTATTCATTCTATCTTTGCTTTGTATTTTTGATTTTTATGTGAATTTTATGAACTTATAGAATCTGTGTTACAATATTATAAAGTAAAGGGCAATAGGATTAAGAAAATCAATCCATCATTACGCTTCCACATTAAAGTGAAATATAGAATTGGATTATTTTATTTATATTAAAATCTCATGCCTGTTGGTGTTCCAAAAGTACCTTTTCGAATTCCTGGAGAGGAAGATGCATCTTGGGTTGACCTATAGTGTGACTTGTCAGATAGATTGGGTTATACGGAATTTCCCCGTTCTCTTCTCCGATTGAGATATCCTCTGTTTCGCCCAAGCAAGAAAGATTCATTTTGATTGAATCATCAAAAATTTGGAGCGTAAAATGCAATTAAATTTCTTTTTTGCTATTTTGTGGAGGTATCCAGATTCATATTAGAAATTAGAATAATTTATGGTTAACTTGGTTGGATCAAGAAAATGAAGTATCCAGGCTCCGTTTAGAAAAATCCCAATTGTGGAATTATGAATATATATATTTATAATATATTAATATATTATGAATTACGACTTATATCATATTCTGTATTATAGATCATAGAGGACTATTTATCTTTTTTGAATTCTATATTTAGATTCTATAATTCAATAATGAATTCAAGAAAAAAAGAAAGAAGTAATAGCAAAAATACTATTGATATTGGGATATTTGTTCTATATGTGCAAATAGAAATTGGACAGATCTTTATTCGGAGTAGATCATAAACCTAAAAAAATTTGAAAAATACCCATTCTAGAACAAGAAAAATGATATCGAGATTTGAATTGTATCTCGATGAAACAATCTATCAATGAAAAGTGAATAAGTTTAGTGAATTTTTTGATTTTGATATTCATAATATTATTACAAAAGGGACAAAATGAATCTCTTAAAAAATCAAAGAAAAGCCTCTTCCTTAGAAAAGGAAGCACTAAAAAAAAATAGAAAAAAAACAACGAGGGCTGGAATCCATACATTGATTCTTTTTTATCGAAATTTTTGTTGAACCGTATGTATTAAAAGGTGCATGTACGGTTCCTAAGGGAACAGTTGGATCCTAATCAACCGACTTTATCGACAAAGATTACTTTTTTTAGGCCAAGAGGTTGATGACGAGGTTTCAAATCAACTTATTGGTCTTATGGTATATCTAAGTCTCGAAGATTCTACCATAAATCAGTATTTATTCATAAACTCTCCTGGAGGATTGATACTACCCGGAATAGGAATTGTCGATACTATGCAAACGGTGATACCCGAGGTACAAACCGTATGTATAGGATCCGCCATTTCAACGGGATGTTTTATTCTGGTCGGAGGAGAAATTACCAAACGTATGGCATTCCCTCACGCTCGGCGCCAATGAGTTTTTTATTTCAAAGAAAAAGAATATACTATGCCTGCACCATATGAAAAATTCAGTTAAGTAACCATAGCATGGCATTTCGAATTCAATATGAAATCATTTTTTTTATTCTTTCTTTTTTTTTTAATATGCATAAATTAAATTATATATTGAAAGAGTCGTATGAGATTAAGAATATTTCCGATTTATCTTATTTATCGGAAACCTATTTCAGCGTCACAAACGGTTTTGTTTTCAAATTTCACACTGAGTATCACACTATCTCACTGAGTATTTCAGAAATTTCAGAAATAGGATCAAAATCTATATTATTATATTAATTATTATATTATTAGATTTAGATTATTAGATAATGAAATACATATATAATGAAATATATATATATCATATCTATCAAATATCATCGATAAAGAAATACATTTTTTTTATCAGATAGATTCTTATGAATCAAAATAATTCGCCAATCCAATATAGGCAAAGGTTATCTTATTGTTAAAAAAAAAAAATTATATCCTTTTTTGTAGGACTCTGTCCTGTTTTTTTTTTCATTCTTCTTGAAATTACAAATAGGATTTTTTCTGAATTTGTAATGAAAAGACAACTAAGAAACCTTCAGGATACTTTATCAAAGTTAGAAGATGGCGAATATACTTTAACAAAGTTAGAAGAAGACCAAGATACTTTATCAAAGTTAGAAGAAGACAAATAAGAGACTTTGGGATTGCTTTATCAAAGTTAAAGAAGAGATAAAGAAAGAAAGCAACGGAACCATCATAGTATTTTCAACTCAGTACAATTGAGAAAAGAAGGATGGTAATTGAATCATTTACCGGTCCAACCTGAGTAGACCTTTTATTTTTTACTTTTTCTATCAAATAGAAGGGAAAATTTCATTGTATAGCCGTATGCAATACACAAAATATGCCTGTACGGTTATTGAATTCTATCGTTTTTTTTCTTATTATTCTTTCTCTATTCTATTTCAACTTATCATGTAAGATAAAGATTCGATTATTTTATATTATCAGGGTAATGATCCATCAACCTGCTATTTCTTTCTTGGAGGCACCACTGGGAGAAATGATCATGGAAGGAGAAGAAGTACTCCATCTGTACGAAATTGTCACAAGAACTTATGTACAAAGAACAGGTAAACCTTTATGGGTTATAATAGAAGACATGAAAAGGGATGTTTTTATGTCAGCAGAAGAAGCCCAAGATCATGGAATTATTGATCTTATATCGCAGGAATAGAAAAAATTTCACACAAATCTCAGATTTAGAGTTTGATATTCTTCATTCTCAACAGGTTAAAAAAGAAATTCATTCATAATCATCATCGGGTTCGGATTAATCTAAACCAGTCCATTTATATATACATATACGATTTTAAATGCCAACTATTAAACAACTTATTAGAAACGCAAGACAGCCGATTAGAAATGTGACGAAATCCCCCGCTCTTCGGGGATGTCCTCAGCGTCGAGGAACATGTACTAGGGTGTATGTGCGACTCGTTTAGATTGCGGATTCGGATAAAATCAAAATTTATCCAGTATTGTCGATCAGTACTAGTGAATAGGATAAAATGGAAGAAGTCTATATTAAAGATCAATCATATCCTTACTATTGTGTGTATACCAAATTTATGGTTTCTATCAGTTTTCAATTTAAGAAAAGAATTCCCCATTGGTAACAAATAATTATACATTAAGCAGGGGAATTTCTAATTCAAAATTAGAAAGATTCTACTCTCTACTCTTTCAAGAACGGACTAACAGGGTCATCTATTTAGTTAATCTTCATATTGAAATACCGTTACTGTATAAGTAGATTTCTTTGTGATTGTGAAAGCACTATTACTGGATAATTCATGGGTAGAGCCAAAGAATGTGGACTTGTACAAGTTTACAATAGTATTTCTTAAATGAGGAATTAGGCTCCGGTGTATAGAGAGAACCTCACCGTTTAAAAAATAACCATAGAAACGATGTAACCCACGATTTTGTTCATTTATATTTACTTTTTTTATTGATTATGTTCTACTATAGTTTGATAGATACTTAGTATCCATCAAATTTCTTATTTTGAGTTTAATTCCTTAGAAAAAACCGTGGTCGGGAAGGTTAGAGTAGCAAAAGCCATTGGAATTTCTATTTTATACATTAGAATAATCCATCTGATTATTAATAGACTAGTCAATTAGAAAAAGATAACTGAAAGAAAGAAAATAAATCAATTAGTTATTCATCAAAATTTCATTTATTCAATGACCAGAATTAAACGAGGATATATAGCACATAGACGTAGAGAAAAAATTCGTTTATTTGTATCAAGTTTTCGAGGAGCCCATTCAAAAATTATTCGAAGTATTGCTCAACAGAGAATAAGAGCTTTGGTTTCAGCTGATCGAGATCGAAATAGACAAAAGAGAGATTTTCGTCGTTTGTGGATTATCCGGATAAATGCAGTAATTCGCGAGAATAGACTATCCTATAGTTACAGCAATTTTATGCATAATATTTACAAGAAAAAGTTGCTTCTTAATCGTAAAATACTTTCACAAATAGCTATATTTAATAGGAATTGCTTTTCTATGATTTCCAATGAAATCTGAAATTGAATAAGAAAGCAGACTATAACCAATTCATCGGAATATTTGAATTTTAGAATATGTGACATTTTATATGGAGTTCATGCTCTATGAACTCCAGGCAGGAAGGTAGAATAGAAATTCATATGATCAAATAGGATCGAAAATCATTCAAAATAAACAAAAATGTTCAATAAAAAGATTTCTTTTTTTTTGGAACCTTTCAGCTCCAATTCAAATTTTGATTCAATGAACGAGTAAGCCTATTTATTTTTGGTTCTAAACCCAGGAGTTCTAGCAGTCGATTTCCTTCTTTCAATCCTTCTTTCAAATTGTTTTTCATTATTCATAAAAGGTAACAAAGATAAAATACGAGCCTGTTTTATAGCAATAGTAACTAATCGCTGTTGTTTTAAAGTCAATCTATTTACCCGTCGAGATAAGATTTTTCCTTGTTCACTGAGAAATCGATTCATTAAACTCATATTTCTATAATCAATTCGATCCCCCGGCTGTATCGGGGGCAAACGCCTACGAAAAGATCGTTTGGATTTAAGAAAGAGTCGTTTGGATTTATCCATCGTTTTTTATTCCTTATCCTGAATCCTGAAAATCCTATTGATTTTGATCAAATCAAAAAGTATTGATTCAAAAAGTATTGATAATTGATATATTAATAAAAATAAATAAGATTTCATTTGGTTTTCTATACTTTGATAGAAGATTATTTATCTATTTGATATAGAATATCAAATAATAAAGAAAAGAATATCTATACTATGTTCTATGTATAGATTATTAAGTAGATTATTAATAAATGGTATATATATAATAGTCGAAAGGATAATACACAAGTGTTAGATTCGACCTATTTTTGGATCTCCCTGTGAATCGTATATTTGAAACAATAAGAACAAAATTTTCTCAATTCCAATCGATTAGGCGTATTGTGTCGATTCTTTTGAGTAATATATCTGGAAATACCCTTTGATTTTTTATCAACATTTTTTCGAGCACATTCAGTACATTCCAAAATTATCGTTATCCGGATATCTTTACCCTTGGCCATGAACCTCCCTTTGGACTTTGATTCTCTTAACCCTTCTATTTTATGATCCGAAACGAAAAAAAATAGAAGTTGCTAACTCGAAATCAAATTATGAAAGATTTCGTTGTAATCAATAGAGTCAAGTAATAAGAAATAATACAAATACAATGTTTTATAACTATATCTCTCTTTTTTTTATTTTATACGCAATACAGTATTTCATGTAAATATTTGATAGGATACTGTTGCCCTAGCCACATTTCATTTCCATCTTCGTTCTCACTTATTCTTCTATTTATTTTGATTTATAATTGATTATTTATATATGTATATATATATTTATATATATATATTGATTTATCTATATTGATATTGAGTTGAGTAATTTCCAAATTGTATTGGAAGGTTGAATCATTCAATTTTATTTTCTTATTTTTCTTTTCGAGTTTATTTGAATTAAAAAAGAAAGACGGGGTAGGGGATGAGTCATAGATATTGGATTGTATCTCTAATCCATCCCCCCGCCCATGTCAATCACTAGAATTAAAAAAAGGGGAATGTCAACGCATCGGGGAAAAAACGATTGATCTCTATTAATATACCTGCTAAAGACCCAAACCATAGAGTACTTAATACCGGTGCCGTAGAGAGATATGTTTTTAGATCTCGCATTTCAAATCCTCCTTCTTTATTTTAGTATAATACATATAGGATCAGATTGATATGGAGTTAAGGATAGATTGTATCTGTACACATCATTTTGAATTTATATTCAAATATAGAAATATATATAAAATATAAAATATACAACAATTAGGTATTTGGTAAAGGTAAAATCGATAAGATTCTTTTTATTTTATTCAAAAAATAAAAAATAAACCTTCTGTGTGACTAACATTACTTCAAAATATTTTTTGTTGGTGGGTTTTATATTTTTATATGTATAAGTTATCAGTAGTCTTTGATTAATATTATATGTTGATATATGATAATGAGAACAAACAGAAAAAATCGCAAGATCACTGATATATATGAACCAATAGGAGAAAGAAGGATGTAGAAAACAAAACAAGGATTGTCTACAATGACACGATAGAGCGATTGAAATTGAGAGGGATGTAGCGCAGCTTGGTAGCGCGTTTGTTTTGGGTACAAAATGTCACGGGTTCAAATCCTGTCATCCCTACTTATTACTTCTCCTCTAAGGAGAAGTAATGAAGTAATTCAGAAATTGATTGATTCCAATCTACAATTTATATGGTCTTCATTTATTTGTACATTTACAAGAAAGCGCTCTTAGTTCAGTTCGGTAGAACGTGGGTCTCCAAAACCCGATGTCGTAGGTTCAAATCCTACAGAGCGTGTTCTATTCTTGTCTGAAATTGAAAAATGAACACTATAAAAGAGTGTTGAATAGTAAATTGAATTGGACCTCCTGCAATTTGAAATGTTAAATGAAAGAAAGGAGGAGGTCAATAAAAAACTATGTTAATTAATCAAAGTCCAACTGATCACCACGTCTGTATTGTAAATATGCAGTTACAAATAATCCAGCCAAAGTAATAGGAATTAGACCTAAGACAATTCCAAATAGAGAAACTTCAATCATTTCAATTTATTTTTTAAAGGGAAGGGTAAAGGTCAAAGAAAGGTAATATCTAGTCTTAAATCTGAATCCGTATTGCTAAATAAAATAAATTAAAATAAATGACTGAGAATTTTTAATTCTGAGGGCATATCACTATAGAATCCATGAAATACTATAAAAAGATTTCCTTATGGTATAAATTCTTCATTCAATTCATTTCAAATAAGTCGTATCTTGCTCAAACCAATAAATAGAGCTGAAGTAATAGTTAAAGCTGCTAGTAGAAAACCAAAATAACTAATTATAGTAGGCATTAAAGAACTAAATGAAATATGGTCTTTTTATTATACATATATTGATAAAGTATTTTCCTAAATTTCAATTTTGAAAGATGCTATATCAAAGAATCAATATAATTGAAAGTTTGAATTCATTAATCATTATGAAGAAGTATTCATGGAATGATATGGGTAATAAAAGAAATCAACTCATCATCTATTATACATATATTATACATACCCCTTCCATAATTCTGAATATCAAATAAAAAGATTCATTAGTTTACTCTTGAACAAATTCAAGAGTCAAATAAAAGAAGAAT